GATAATGAATGATAATAAATGATAAATGTTGCTAAATTAGTCAATTGAATTTATTCTTTCAATTGATATTTTTGATTATCCTCGTATCTTTCAAAAAATGGAACTTAGGGAAGTGCTTTACAAATATATGTATAAAAGTATAAAAAATAAAAAAAAAAAGAATTTATTTAGTTCCTTCATGCCTACTCTAACTAGTTATTTCGGTTTTCTACTAGCAGCTTTAACTATAACCTCAGTTCTATTTATTGGTCTGAGCAAGATACGACTTATTTGAAATTAATTGAATGAACAATTCATAAATCATAACAATAATTCATAAATCATAATAATAAATAGAAAATTTTTTACAGTATTCCATCTATTCTTTCGTTCCTTACGGTGTCTCAATTTCCAATTCTTGGTTATTGAGATTTATGGGCAATATGGATTATTAATATTTAAGGATAGATATTACCTCTCTTTATTCCCTTTCAAACAAATTGAAATGATTGAGGTTTTTTTATTTGGAATCGTATTAGGTCTAATTCCTATTACTTTGGCCGGATTATTCGTAACTGCATATTTACAATATAGACGTGGTGATCAGTTGGACCTTTAATTAAGACCTTGTTTTTTTTTTTGACCTCCTTTCTTTAATAATCCGCAGGAGGTCAAATTCCACTTTCGCCATTTTTTTCCGTATAATTTTCGCCCTAATAAAACAAAAGCAGAGCCACGCTCTGTAGGATTTGAACCTACGACATTGGGTTTTGGAGACCCACGTTCTACCGAACTGAACTAAGAGCGCAAAAAAGAAGACTGTAAAGAAAAAGATTCTTTTTTAACTCCAATACAATACATATTGAAACTCCAATACATATTGAATGCTTATACTATCATATAGAGTATGATAAAAATGAAAGATTAGGTATGTCCAATTTAAATTGTTCTCAACCGATCCCTCCTTATTGCTCAGAGGCGAAGAAATAGGTAGGGATGACAGGATTTGAACCCGTGACATTTTGTACCCAAAACAAACGCGCTACCAAGCTGCGCTACATCCCTTTCAATTGGTCTACAATGTTATTGTAGAGAATCCCTGTCTTGTTTTCCACATACTTATTTAATTTTCTCCATCGATATACGCAACTTACCTTGCCATTTCTTCTTTTTTTTGTTTCATATCATATAATTCATATAACATATAATAAATTTCTATACACATAAAAACATATACATATGAAAGAAAAGAAATATGAAACCACCTTCAATTTCGTGACTGTTCGGTCGGAAAGGGACATATTTTTGTTATTTTATTTTAATAAATAATAAAAAAGAAAAGGAAAATCTTATCTATCAAATCCTTGTAGATTTCAATTTGAATTAGGGATTCATTCAGCATACAAAACAAACGCAAGCGACTACATATACACCCGATCATATATGTATTACCATTTTATATATTACAATTTTTAAAATAAGGAAGGATAATTTGAAATGCGAGATCTAAAAACATATCTATCCGTGGCGCCAGTAATAAGTACTATATGGTTCGGTTTTTTAGCGGGTCTATTGATAGAGATCAATCGTTTTTTCCCAGATGCGTTGATATTCCCTTTTTTTAATTCTAGTTATTAACACAGAGGAGATGAAGAAGATTAGGGGTAGAATTAAATATCTGTAACTATTAACCCCCTCTTCTTTTTATTTTTTTTCTTCGTATTAGAATTTTATTTATTAGTTCGAAAAGATAAAGAAGAAAAAAGTGGGTTCAACCTCAGCAAAATTCGGAACTCGGTCCCAGGCTTCAAGTAAATTAACTTCAATTAAATTTAAATTAAGAGAGTGTGGTTAGGGCAAGAGTAGTTCACAAGATGGTTAACTGAAATACTATACTGCGATTCGAATTTTAAAATTTATAAATAGAGTAAAATGTATTACTTATTATTTTATTATATTACTATAATTGGAATTGGTTGTAACGTAACGAAATTTTTCATAATTTCATTTCGAGTAAGCAATTTCTATTTTTTTTCCTTTCTTCTTCACTTCGGATGGTAAATGGAAATAGAGAAGAGTTGGGAGTTGGGGTGAATAACAAACCCAAAGGAGGTTCATGGCCAAGGGTAAAGATGCCCGTGTAAAGGTTATTTTGGAATGTATCAGTTGTGTTCAAAACAATGTTAATAAGAAATCAACAGGCATTTCCAGATATATTACTCAAAAGAATCGACATAATACGCCTAGCCGGTTGGAATTGAGAAAATTCTGTCCCTATTGTTACAAACATATGATTCACGGGGAGATAAAAAAATAGATGGAATCGATTGCCTGGGGGTTACCTTTCCATTAAAAGGAAGATGAATTAGAATTAGGATTTTCGAAATAAGGAATAAAATAAACAAAAGATGAATAAATCCAAGCGACTTTTTCTTAAGTCCAAGAGATCTTTTCGAAGACGTTTGCCCCCGATCCAATCGGGGGATCAAATTGATTATAGAAACATGAGTTTAATTAGTCGCTTTATTAGTGAACAAGGAAAGATATTATCTAGACGGGTGAATAGATTGACTTTAAAACAACAACGATTAGTTACTATCGCTATAAAACAAGCTCGTATTTTATCTTTATTACCTTTTCTTAATAATGAAAAACAATTTGAAAAAGGCGAGTTGGCCGCTAGAACTACTGGTCTTAGAACCAGGAAAAAATAGGCCTACTCTTCAATTGAGTCAAAATTCCAATCCGAACTCAAACGTAGATTGATGTTTTGTTCGAAAAATCCGAAACGAAAATCCAGATTTGATTTTCATAAGAAAAAAACGAATTGGGGAAGAAGAATAAATCTTTTTTTATTGAATGTTTTTGATCAGTTTGACTGCTTGAGCATATTATCATTATATTTTATCATACTAATCTCTATTCTCCCTTCCCCGAATTCGTTCTTGACAGATTCCTTCCAATCTCCTTATTTTAGAATAATGTCATTTGAAATCATATAAAGACAATTCCTATTTAATATAGCTATTTGCGAAAGTATTTTACGATTTAGAAGCAACTGTCTCTTGTACAGATTGTTTATTAACCTACTATAACTATAGGATACTATATTCTCGCGAATTACTGCATTTATCCGAGTGACCCACAAACGACGAAAAGTTCTTTTTTGCCTCTCTCTATCCCGATAGGACGACACCAAAGCTCTTATTTTTTGTTGAATAATAGTTCGAGTAAGTCTTGAATGAGCCCCGCGAAAGCTTGATGCGAATAAACGAATTTTTGTTCTACGCCGCCGAGTTCTATATCCTCGTCTAATTCTGGTCATTGACTAAACGAAACTTTGATGAATAACTAATTCCTTTCTTTCAGTTATTCTTTTCCCTTTTCTGTAATAACAAAACGGATTCTTCCAATGTATAAAATAATAATTCCAACGGCTTTTGCTACTATAACCTTCCCAACCACGATTTTTTTTTTCAAGGTGGAATGCCTAGAAAAATTTGTATTGATACTAAAAATCAAACATAGTAAATACAAATAAGTAGTAAGTAAAAAATAGAAATGGATAAAGAAATAGTGGGTTCCATCGTTTCTATGGTTACTTCTTAAACAAACGGTGAGGTCTTCTCTATACACCGGAGCCCCTTCCCTCATTTAATCAATGCTATTGTTAACTTGTACAGTTCACACTCTTTGGCTCTACCCCATTAATTATCTACTAATTCCAGTAATAGGTCTTTCACAACGAGTCTATCTATACAGTAACGGTATTTAATTATGAAGATTAGCTAATTAGCTGACCCTATTAGTCCGTTCTTGCAAGAGTAGAGGCATAATTTTTCGCCCTTTCAATAAGACTTCCCCTGCTTAACAGATAAGTATTTGCTACCGATGGGGAATTCTTTCTCGTTTTAAAATGGAGGTAATTGAATTTGCATCAAGTGAAACCATAAATTTGATATACAATCGATAGTTATAGATATTGACCGGGGTTCTTCCATTCTATCCTATCCATGTACTGATCACGCATAGTGGAAAAGTCTTTCTTTTGTCCAAGGCCACGACCGACCTGAACGAGTCGCACATACACCCTAGTACATGTTCCTCGGCGCTGAGGACATCCCCCAAGAGCGGGGGATTTGGTGATATTTCTGATTGGCTGTCTTGTCTTTCTAATAAGTTGTTTAATAGTTGGCATGTTGAATCTATGGATAATGGGCTGGTTTAGATCGATCCTAACCGTAAATTATGAGTTATTTCTATATTAATATTCTACTATATCTCTATTTAACTATTATCTATTATCTATATTTATTCTATATTAATATTCTACTAATAGAATATTCAACTCAGATAAGAAAAAAATCGCAAATCGCGATTTGATTTGCACGAAATTCCTACTATTTTTTATGCAACTGCTACACGATCAACAATTCCATGAGCTTGGGCTTCTGTTGCTGACATAAAAACATCCCTTTCCATGTCTTCGGATACAACCCATAACGGTTTGCCCGTTCTTTGTGCATAAACCCTTGTGAGGATTTCGCGAATTTTCAGTAGTTCTTCCGCTTCCAGGACAAATTCGCCTATTTGTGCCTCATAAAAACCAGCAATAGGTTGATGGATCATTACCCTGCTGATATAACATCATAAAAGGTTATTCTATCTCACACTCGCATGATAAGGCGACGAGAAAAGAATAATAAGAAAAAAAAGATCGAATTGAACAACCGTACAGGCATTGTTTGCACATTGCATACGGCTCAGCAATAGAATTCACTTTTTACTTTTTTTCTTCGATTTCATCGAAGAGAAAAAGTATTAACCACCCTTCTCTTGGGAGGAGTTAAAAACAAAAATACTATGGTGGTTCCGTTGCTTTATTTTATCGGTGATTTAGCAATCCCAAAGTTTCTTTTTTTTTCAAATAAAAAATATTGAAAACATAAAACATAATAGAATCTTATTTTTTTTCATACTCTTTCATAACATAAATAAGCTTAAGAGTCTCTCGTGTGAAAACAAAAAGTTTGTGACGCTAAACTAAAAAGATAAAACCGGAATATCCTTAGTATTTCATACCACTCTTTCGATACATAATCTTATCTTATTAAAATGAAAATAAAAAAAAAAATAAGAAAATTTTTCTTATATCGAATTCGAAATGCCATGCTATTATTACTTAAATATGAATATTTCATTAAATATTCATATTTCATAGGGCGAAGGCATAGTTTTCTTTTTTCTTTCAAATTCAACTAAAAAACTCATTGGCGCCAAGCGTGAGGGAATGCTAGACGTTTGGTAATTTTTCCTCCAACCAGGATAAAAGATCCCATTGAAGCGGCTAATCCCATGCATACTGTCTGTATATCTGGTCGCACAAATTGCATAGTATCATAAATAGCTATTCCGGGCATTACCCATCCGCCGGGAGAGTTTATAAACAAATACAAATCTTTGGTCTCACTCTCTATGCTGAGATATACCATAAGACTAATAAGTTGATTTGAGATCTCGCTATCAACATCTTGACCTAAAAAAAGTAATCTTTCTCGATAAAGTCGGTTGATTAGGATAGAATTCTATCCCCTAGGAACCGTACACGCACCTTTTGATGCATACGGTTCAACAAAAATTGCGAAAAAAGAATCAATGTGTAAATTCCAGCCCTGCCTTTTTTGATAGTGAGTACTTTCTAACTTATCTTTTAATTTAACCTTTTAACGAAGGGGCTTTTCTTCCATTTTTCAAGAAAGATGAGTTTTGACCCGTTTACCTAATAAGTTTACCTAATAAAAAAATTCATTAAACGTATCAAACTAACTTCTTATTGATGTATTCTTTCATCGAGATCAAATTTCAATAATTTCAATCAAGATGGCATTTTCTTGTTCCTGAATGGTCTTCTTCCATTTTTTTATTTTTAGGTTTGTGCTCTACTCCGAGTAAGGATTTGCCTGATTTTCATTTGCACATATAGGGCAAATACCCCCAATACCGCTTCTTTTTGCTACAACTTACCAATTCATTAAACGTCTTCCCCAACTATTTTATATATTCATCATATTATTCGATTAATTATGATTAGCGGTTTGAAACTCTTCCTATCTAGAAATAAATAGGATACAAGTAGTAATTATAGATATATTACCCATTGGGTTTTTCTAAACGGAGCCTGGATACTTCATTTTATTGGTCCAAACAAGCTAACCATAAATTATTCTAATTGATAATATTAATCTGAATACCCCATAAGATCTAATTGCACTTCACGCTCCCAGTTTTGGATGATTTAATCAATCTTTCTTGGGCGAAACAGAGGATATCCCAATCGATGGGGAGAACGGGGAAATACCATATGACCCAATATATCTGACAAGTCGCACTATACGTCAATCCAAATTGAATGGTCCTCCCCAGGATTTCGAAAAGGAACTTTTGGAACACCAATAGGCATGAAATGAAAGAAAAAAATAAAGTACTCTATTTCACTTTGATGTGAAAGCGTAAAAATGAATTTATTGTCTTAATAATATTACCCTTTAAATCCAATCCTATTTTTTTTTTATGCGTAGATTTGATAAGTTCATGAAAAGAAATTAAATAGAAAATAGAAAGTCAAATTCTTATGAATAGATCCTTTGAATGATGAACAAATCTATCTGCGTTCGCTCATATAAAATGGGGTCAACCCCCATTGCGTATTGGTACTTATCGAGTATAAAATAGATTTGTTTCTCTTTGTAGAAACAAAGAGAATTCTTTCATTATTACTAAAAAAAAAAAATAGAAAAAAAAAATAGTAATCCTTTCTCCGAGATAATCCATTGAAAGGGGGAGGTCAATAACATAGTTTTTCCAGTGCAATAAAGTTACATAGTGTCCATTTTTCGTTGATAAAGGGGTATTTCCATGGGTTTGCCTTGGTATCGTGTTCATACCGTCGTATTGAATGATCCCGGTCGTTTGCTGTCTGTACATATAATGCATACAGCTTTGGTTGCTGGTTGGGCCGGTTCAATGGCTTTATATGAATTAGCAGTTTTTGACCCCTCTGACCCCGTTCTCGATCCAATGTGGAGACAAGGTATGTTCGTTATACCCTTCATGACTCGGTTAGGAATAACCAATTCATGGGGGGGTTGGAATATCACAGGGGGAACTATAACAAATCCGGGTATTTGGAGTTATGAAGGTGTGGCTGGGGCGCATATTGTGTTTTCTGGCTTGTGTTTCTTGGCAGCTATCTGGCATTGGGTGTATTGGGATTTAGAAATATTTTGTGATGAACGTACAGGAAAACCCTCCTTGGATTTGCCCAAGATCTTTGGAATTCATTTATTTCTCTCAGGGGTGGCTTGTTTTGGCTTTGGCGCTTTTCATGTAACCGGATTGTATGGTCCTGGAATATGGGTGTCCGATCCTTATGGGCTAACAGGAAGAGTACAACCTGTAAACCCATCGTGGGGTGTGGAAGGTTTTGACCCCTTTATTCCAGGAGGAATAGCCTCACATCAT